TATAAGTTAATAAATGGATTAAGGGAAGAAACTTTTTTCAATAGTCTTTAATGGAATGGAATAAAAAAGGAAAAAAATAGGGAAAAGCCCGCTATCGGAATCGAACCGACGACCATCGCATTACAAATGCGATGCTCTAACCTCTGAGCTAAGCGGGCCCCACATAATAAAAATAATAAAAATTTTCTATGCATAGGAATTCAATACACTTATAGTATTAGTGTATAGTGTACTGTCTATAGAAATATAGTAGAAAAATCGTAAAATCTAGAATTTTGGAATAAAATAAATAGTGAATATTATAGAACATAATGATTCATATAGCGATATAGAACTTCTAGTTCTTTATCTCTAAATATAAATTGGATTCTATTTGATTTGATAGTCAATCTTAAATATTTGTTTGTAGTATAGTCAAATTGGATTTTTTTATTCCATTGGAAATTCTTTTTATTACACCTCTTTAGTTATATTATAATAATTCTACTCTTTTTTTCTATTTTTTTCGAAGAAGTTGAATTATTTACTTAGTTATAATTATAACTAATCGGACAGTCCTCGGCTTTCGTTCGTAAAGGAGGCAGTTAAGAAAAAAAAAAAAAAAGAATCGATCCTTCAAGTATACCAACTTACATGGGAAAAGTTGCAGTAATAAAAACATATAGAAAGGGTATATGTCAATCTATATTGAATTGCCGATATACCAAGGATAAAATCCAATTTGATTGGAGCAAATACAGGTTTAGAAAGAAAATCTTTTTTAGAGATGGTAATCGATACCTAAACCTAAAAAATGCAAAGGTTCCTGCAGAAATGAAAAAAAAAAAAAAATGATCTCATAATGAGATCCTAATCTCAAAACAAAAGGGAAGGGGATATGGCGAAATCGGTAGACGCTACGGACTTAATTGGATTGAGCCTTGGTATGGAAACCTACTAGGTGATAACTTTCAAATTCAGAGAAACCCCGGAATTAAAAAAAAAATGGGCAATCCTGAGCCAAATCCTGTCTTCTCAAAATAAAGGTTCATAAAGCGAAAAGGGGATAGGTGCAGAGACTCGATGGAAGCTGTTCTAAAACAAATGGAGTTGACTGCGTTGGTAGATGAATCTTTTCATCGAAACTTCAGAAAAGATGAAGGATAAACGGATCTATTGAATACTAAAATATCTAAAAAAAAGGAATGACGGCCCGAGTCTGCATCTGTATTTTTTTAGATGAAAAATAGAAGAATTGGTGGGAATTGATTCCACATTCAAGAAAGAATCGAATATTCATTCATCAAATCACCCCACTCCATAGTCTGATAGTTTTAGTCTTTTTTTAAAGAACTGATTAATTAATTGGACGAGAATAAAGATAGAGTCCCGTTCTACATGTCAATACCGACAGCAATGAAATTTATAGTAATAGGAAAATCCGTCGACTTTTAAAATCGTGAGGGTTCAAGTCCCTCTATCCCCAAAAGCCTATTTTCTATCTATCCTACCCCTTTTTTCTTTTTTGCTGGCGGTTCCCAATTCCCTTTTATCATTTTTTTTTTCAACGTATGGGGGCGTAAATGACTTTCTCTTATCACATGTGATATAGAATACACATCTAAATTTAGAAAGGAATCCCTAATTGAATGATTCACAATCAATAGCATTACTCATACCGAAACTTACAACTTGTAAAGTCGTCTTTTTAAAGACCTAAGAAATTACATACAGGACTTGGGGAAAACTTTGTAATTCCCCCCTGTACCTTTAATTGACATAGACCCCAGTCCTCTCCTAAAATGAGGATGGAATGTTCCATTGGAAATGATCTGGATAGCTCAGTCGGTAGAGCAGAGGACTGAAAATCCTCGTGTCACCAGTTCAAATCTGGTTCCAGATACAGGGTTTCGTTGTATAAGACCGTTTTAGAAAGTAATTGATAGGAAGCAAGATCCATATTCATTTCGAATATGGATCATAATTCCTACATACTTTTTCTATATTTACGAGAAATACCCCATCTATTTGATATTTATAGATGGGTAGAGTTTCTTAAATTTCATTTTAAAATATTATTTTTATTCTAAACTAAATATTCTAAAATGAAATTTAAGAAACGCTTTTTTTCTTTCGTTCAAAAAATGTTATTTCCTATTCAATCTCCCAATTCCTTCCGATATGACTTTATCGAACCGATCTAAGCAAATCTAAGAAATAGGCCCAGTACGAAGTTCATGATGCAGAACTCGTTTGATGGTTCGGCTCCTATGAAAAAAAAAACGGTAAGAATCCCAACGAATTCCTAATTCGATTGTTAGCCTATCTATAATCCATATATCGCCTAATACATAATACAAATGAGATCTCTTTATTATTAATCTAGAATAGAAAGTACAATCCTTAAATCTCTTTGGATAAGTATAAATTCCTTTCTTATCATTCAATGAGCATCTTGTATTTCATAAAAATTAGGGGCAATATAATCTTTCCGCAAAGGCCATCCTATCCAACTTTCTGG